TACGCTCTCAGTGTGCCTATGATGTCGCACCAGGTGGATTTTTAGCTAGTGTATATCATCTTACGAGAATACAGTATGGTGTGGATCAACCGGAGGAAGTATGTATAAAAGTATTTGCCCCGAGGAAGAATCCTAGAATCCCATCTGTTTTCTGGGTTTGGAGAAGTGCGGATTTTCAAGAACGGGAATCTTATGATATGTTGGGAATTTTTTATGATAATCATCCACGCCTTAAACGTATCTTGATGCCTGAAAGTTGGATAGGCTGGCCTTTACGCAAGGACTATATTACTCCCAATTTCTATGAAATACAAGATGCTCATTGAATGATAAGAAACTAATGTTCACGTATATGACACGACTCTCGATTTCAAGTCAAGGAATACTTTTATGTTCTCTTCTAGATGAAACAGAGTAACTTGATTCTAATTCGTATTTTTGATGAGCTAATAGAGGGGAGGGTTCATTGATATTATTTCCCAACCCCATTTTGAGGATATCCGTTTTTGATAAGCAGAGACAATAGAATGAATCAAAAGGGTTCTGTAACATGAACTTTGTACCGCGCATATCACGTAGATAAATCCCAGAAAGTAAGTAAGAGTGAAGAAATAGAATATGAAGGAAAATTCCAAATTCAACAATCAAAAAAGATTGGATTAAATTTGTACTGTATATATAGGAAATGCATCCTGTCGATTTTTTTCCTTCAATTCCTTTTGATACTTTATTATTTACATACTTTATTTATTTGTATTTATTACTTTATTTCATTTTCAATTTAAATTTATTATTTTTATTTAATTATTTATTAAATTATTAAAAAAAAATTTATAAAAAAAAAAAAATCATTATTCATTATTATTATTAATAGATATTAATAATGATAATAGAAATTTTAATATAATAATAGAATTCAAATTTAAAAATTCAAAAAGATTTTTGAATGAAAGAGGTCATAATATAAACACAAAAAATAAAAGGGAACATAATCAAAAATTTTTACCATACATCTATTTTTGATTTTACTCATCTTAAAATGATATGGTCTATAGCTATAGACCTAAATGAATAAGTATGTATCATGCTCTAGACGATTAACGTAATGAATATGTATCCCGACCTGTCTCGATGAATTTCTATGAGTATTTTTTCGATAATTAATCATATGTCAGGAACCAGATTTGAACTGGTGACACGAGGATTTTCAGTCCTCTGCTCTACCAACTGAGCTATCCCGACCCTTTTCCATGCATCACCTTATCTTATTAGATTAGAGGGCTTGTGTTTATGTCCATTAAAAGGACAAAAAAAAATTTTAAACCCTTACCCTGGAATTTTGGGGTCTTAAAAAGGAAGACTTTTTGATATTTATAAGTGTAAGGGTAACCTAACAACGTAGATTGCAAATAGTGAATAATTCACTACTCAAGAGTCTTTGTACATATATCTTCATTTGTACGTGTATTGCACAAAAACTTGGGCTAAACATAAAATGCTCAGATCTTTTTTTTTGTGAAAGAGTAGAGTAAATGGAAAACATAGTGAATTTTGAGCCACCGACGAAAAAGAGGAAAAAGACTTAGGAAGTCAAATGGGTTTTTATTGGGTGGGGATAGAGGGACTTGAACCCTCACGATTTCTAAAGTCGACGGATTTTCCTCTTACTATAAATTTCATTGTTGTCGGTATTGACATCTAGAATGGGACTCTCTCTTTATTCTCGATTCTCGTCTGATTAATCATTTTTTTTTTTTTTTTAAAAAGATCAATCAGACTCTGGAGTGAATGATTTGATCACTGAATATTCGACTCTTACTTCAATTTGTTTGGAATGGATTCACAATAATTCTTCCATTTTTCATAAAATTATTTATAATATATTTTATAATATAAATCCAATTTATGGATTCGGGTCGTGATTAATCGTTTGATATGTCAGTATATATATATATGTGCGTATTAAGTATATAGGGTTATCCTTTCTGTAAATTGGATAGAAAGAAGAATTCCAGCTACCAACGCAATGCAATCAACCCCATTCGTTAGAACAGCTTCCATTGAGTCTCTGCACCTATCCTTTTTCTCAAAACAAGGATTTGGCTCAGGATTGCCCATTTTTTATTCCAGGGTTTCTCTGAGTTTGGAAGTTACCACTTAGTAGGTTTCCATACCAAGGCTCAATGCAATCAAGTCCGTAGCGTCTACCAATTTCGCCATATCCCCTTTGGATTTGAGACCAAAATTCTATTGTGATCCCTTCTACTTCTTTTATTTATTTTTTTTTAGAAACGTTGAATTAATTAGATACTGATTCCTATAGCGAAAAAGTATTTACTGAGATTTTTTACCTTACCTATTCTCTCTCGTTTTAATCTCTATCAGATGACGCATATCAATATCAATCTAATAAAAATGGATTCTATCATTGATGTATCTGCAATTCAATATGGATAAGATATATCCCATATATCTATGTCCTTCCCTACTTCATTTTTCCAGTGGAATTTGGAATACTGGAACGGTCGATATTCATTCTTCTCTTTTTTGAAGAAGAAAAAAATGAATTGCTATTGCTAATAGTGAGGATCTTCGCGATTTCCTGAATTCCTATGCATTATTTGTATTTTCTGTTTCTGTTATATGAGCCCGCTTAGCTCAGAGGTTAGAGCATCGCATTTGTAATGCGATGGTCATCGGTTCGACTCCGATAGCCGGCTTTTCCCTTATTTTCTTTTCTTTTTCCATGATTGATGATCTCCCCTTGAGATCAAGGAATATTGAAAAGACTCCTCTCTCTTTCTTTTCTCCAAATGTCGAGTTGCTCATCTATTATGTTATGCCACGACAACCTCCAACTATGAATAAAAGATTGGACTAATTAGACCTCTACAGAACAAACATAAAAGGTAGTCTTAACCTCGAATAGTTATTATTATTATAATAGTAATTTATATTTTATTATAATAGTAATTTATATTATTTATAATATTATAATAGTATATAATATTATAATAGTCATTTATATTATTTAATATTTAAATATAAAATAAATAAAAATAAAACATATACAACAAAATCTGTATATGGATACAATCCGTTTCATTCTTGTTTGTAGTACTTCCGTAAATTTTTCTTTGCTTTGTTTATGCTTTAGTTCAATCTTACTTAATTTAGATTTTTCTTTAAATTTCAATAAAAAAAATAAAGGAGTTTTTATGTCTCGTTACCGAGGACCTCGTTTCAAAAAAATACGCCGTCTGGGGGCTTTACCAGGACTAACTAGTAAAAGACCTAGATCCGGAAGTGATCTTAAAAACCAATTGCGCTCTGGTAAAAGATCACAATATCGTATTCGTCTAGAAGAAAAACAGAAATTGCGTTTTCATTATGGTCTGACAGAGCGACAATTACTTAGATATGTGCATATCGCTGGAAAAGCCAAAGGATCAACAGGTCGGGTTTTACTACAACTACTTGAGATGCGTTTGGATAACATCCTTTTTCGATTGGGCATGGCTTCGACCATTCCTGGAGCCAGGCAATTAGTTAACCATAGACATATTTTAGTTAATGGTCGTATAGTAGATATACCAAGTTATCGTTGCAAACCCCGAGATATTATTGCTACAAAGGATAGGCAAAGATCGAAAGCTCTGATTCAAAATAATATTGCTTCCTCCTCCCATGAGGAGGTGCCAAAACATTTGACTATTGACTCATTCCATAATAAAGGATTAGTAAATCAAATAATAGATAGTAAATGGATCGGTTTGAAAATAAATGAGCTCTTAGTCGTAGAACATTATTCTCGTCAGACTTGACCTAACAAAATAAAAAGGAAAAAGGTTCGGACAATTTTGCCTACCTTTCACCAATCGATATCGATATATATATATATATCTATCTAAATCTAATAGAAATCCAAGTTTAAGCTAAGGGCTTTTTTATCCAGATTTTTCCAATTTATGTATCACAACAATTGGCAGTCAAATTTTTTCGTGCCTTTCGATATTTTTTTTTTACATACCGCAGTAATTAGTAATAGAAAATCTCTAGCAAATAAGGGTCTTATAGAATAGAAATACTGGTATAAATTGTTATTTGATACATTGTGTTAAGTAACCTTGGTGAATTAGGTGAAGGTACAGAAACGGAAAGAGAGGGATTCGAACCCTCGGTAAACAAAAGCCTACATAGCAGTTCCAATGCTACGCCTTGAACCACTCGGCCATCTCTCCTACATAACATAATCTTATTATTGATCATAAACCGAGTGAATAGCGAGTAATTCGTATTATTGCAGTACAGGTACAACCAATCTAGTCTAATGGAAATGTAAAACTTTTCCTAAAATCTTCAAATCAAAATATTCAATATTTCTTTTACTTCTATTCTAGGTATAGGTAAAAGAATAAAAAACTTTTTTTTTTCTTGAAAAGGGGGATATTTCATTAATGTTTGTTAAGACGATGATCTTTTCTTATTTTGATTATATTTATAAATATTACCTATATTATACCGGATAAGACCAATGACTTAACTTAGAATAAATCAACCAAAAGATCTATATTTTATACTATGGTTACATTTATACTATGGTTCTATTTGAATCATCAAATCAAAACTTATCAAGTTCTCAGAATCTGTAGTGTAGAAACATAAAGTCCTTGATTCTTAAACTTAGTTAAATGAAATTAGTAATAGTTCCGTTCATCGGGATACTACAAAATTTGGATGAAATCCAATCATATTCAAATATTTCCTATCTCTCCCTGCCCAAAGGGCACAATTTGAGTGAAAAGTCTATATTTTTTTTTAGAATTAGTCTCTTTTTATGTTATTTCGTACTGTACAATTCCTTTGTTTGTGAAATCATTTTCCTCGAGGGGAAATGAGAAGAATTATAGAATGGGTTCTCTAATTATGCCTAGATCTCGGATAAATGGAAATTTTATTGATAAGACCTCTTCAATTGTAGCCAATATCTTATTACGAATAATTCCGACAACTTCAGGAGAAAAAGAGGCATTTACCTATTACAGAGATGGTGCGATTTGATTCTTTTTTTTTTTTTAGCTATCAGTCTTACGAGAAAGAGACATGTTTCAGGTTGAGGATAGAAAGAAAAAATTATATGTTATATAGAAATAAACCTGCGCTTGGTGAAGGTGAAGTTTGGAGATAGAACAATGCCTTCTGTCGTGTATCCTCGATTGATGCGGCCTGAGATGCTTCAATCGTCGATTTTAGTATTGAGCGAAAGGTTACACCTATAGGTTCTATATTGCAGGTCAATCCTAGTCTATTCTACTGTACTAATAGGTGGCATAGGGGAAGAAGCACTACACCTAGGAATCAACAACACGAAAACTTTGTTATAAATTACCCCCTTTACTTATTTGTATCGGGACTAAGAAGAGTGGTTGGGACAACAAACATCCATCTCGTTTGTATTTTGGATACCCGTATAACCATCGAAGATCGTTGAAGTGACTAATTCCTGGAAATAGGGGCGTTAGGGACAAAGAAAATGTTGGAGTTACCATTTCTATCTAACACTTATATGATTGGTGTTAAGAAAAAAAAACCTCTTGCAGGAAGGATGGCTAGGGATTTCTTGTAAAAATACCAGCCCCTATCAGTTCATAAAAGGATATTTTTTTTGATCCCACGGATTATTCCTATGCACAGAAAGTAAAGGAGGAGCCGTATGAGATGAAAGAAAATCTCACGTACGGTTCTGGAACGGGGATTCTTTGAATAGAATGACGACCGTAACGGATGTCGGCTCAATCTGAAGGAAATTATGCGGAAGCTTTACAAAATTATTATGAAGCTATGCGATCAGAAATTGATCCCTATGATCGAAGTTATATACTCTATAACATAGGCCTTATACACACAAGTAATGGAGAGCATACGAAGGCTTTGGAATATTATTTTCGGGCACTAGAACGGAATCCATTCTTACCACAAGCTTTTAATAATATGGCCGTGATCTGTCATTACGTGCGACTATCTCCACTATAGACTATAGAAAGAAAAAAAAAAAGGATCAAATCGGCTAGTAAATGAAATACTAGAAAAAAATAGGCTTTCTACATATGCATCGTCCAAAGCAACGATTTTTATAAGCTGTAGCAAAGAAAGAGATTTCCCGGGAACAAAAAAAATACCAAATAGGAATAAATGGGTGTGGCCTATATACTTTTTCTATGGATAAAGGATCAAATTGATAGAAGAAGCACCGTAAAGATCAATTAGCGAGGTTCTCAGTTAATACAATAAGAACTGCTTATTTATCTCATGATATAAGATCAAAATTAGGAATCGACTTATGTAATAGAGTCGATCCACTAAGGTATTGAGCAGCGGTGTAGCATCAGATCCCAAAGAGAGTAAGCCTTTTTTCTTATATCTTATATTTATAGAAGAAAGTCTTTTTCAAAAATTCTATACTATATGAATTTCATATATGAAAGCAAGATAGTTACCTTTCAGAAAATTCTAAAAATATGGTGAAATACCATACCTATGTTTCATTCTTCTGAAGGTGGGAGAAAAGAGAAAACGGATTTATTGATTTAAATTAGAGTTTGAAACTTATGTAATTAACTTGTTAACCCCCCAAAATGGGATCAATTTCTCAGAAATTGAATTTAGTTAGATAGGGTAGATTAAGACGGGACGTCTAAAGAACTGATTGCTGAGCCGTATGAGGTAGGAAACTCTCAAGTACGGTTCTAAGGAAAGGAATTGACTTACCTATTCCGACCGGGGAGAACAGGCCATTCAACAGGGTGATTCTGAAATTGCGGAGGCTTGGTCCGATCAAGCCGCTGAGTATTGGAAACAAGCTATAGCGCTTACTCCGGGTAATTATATTGAAGCACATAATTGGTTGAAGATAACGGGACGGTTCGAATAAGACCACTCCCCTTTTTAATTCATGAAAAAAGGGGGTTAGGTTAGTTGGATCCATCAAATTTAATTAATTAAATAAAAAAAAAAATGGATCGTTTCCCTGAGAAGAAGATCCAATCAAGGAATTTCATTATATCTCTTTCTAAATTTCTAAACTCATTCTTCTATTTTGTTTTGTATGGTGTCTCATAAATAAGGATAAATTAAATGGTACGAATACAGTATAGAATATAGCTAATAAAACCAAAACAAAAAAAGATACTTTTGAGTGGTTAAATTAAAATATAGATAAAGATAAATAAGATATCGGAATGATCTTTATCTTATCGATTACTAATGAAATTATCTTGTGATTTGTAATTAGAGTATTTGTAATTAGAGTAATAAGGTATTTATTATGTTTCATCCAAGTAGATCCATATGGCACTTATACATTCAGATATGAATACAAGAGATTGCACAAAAGGCCTTTTTTCGTCAGACCGGAAAAGCGGTTAAAAGCGAAAAAGGTCCGTTGAGCACCCAATCGCTATGTCATAATAGATCCGAACACTTGCCCCGAATCGACTTCAA